AAGTAAGGTAGACAAAAAAATCCTTCTTTTTCCGCCCAAGCAAAAATCCTCCAATTCTCAAAGGAGAATAGAAGAAATCATACTTTCATACAATATCTTAATTGAATTATATGTAATGATCAATAAATTCAGTTGAATTCTAGATATACACATGTCAAAATCCCAGCACGAATCTATAATATATTCTATAAAGAATAAAGATTTTCTATGGATAGTTGGACTGGAATTGACGAACACTTAATACCAATATTATTCTTTATTAGTGTCTAATAAAAATAGAAATGGGGCGTAGCCAAGTGGTAAGGCAACGGGTTTTGGTCCCGCTATTCGGAGGTTCGAATCCTTCCGTCCCAGAGCATATCCATTGTATCCGAATACAGCTTTTTTGTTCAACAAGGTTTCAAAGTCTAATATTAGATAGAATATGATTCTTCTTTCTTTTCTGATTTTGAATGATTCTTTTCTGAATCTCAGTTTTTCACAAACTGAACTAAATCGAGTTCAAATGACATGCAAATGTAACTGAATCCTTTTGTGATCCAGATAAGATGGGACATAGATCGCAGTTGCAGAAAGATTACTTAACCTCAGGTTAAACAAAATATGAAAATACATATAAAACGAGGAAGTACTTAGCCTATAGGTATGTATTGGTATCCTATTTCAGTGAATAGTCTTTCTATTTTTGTGAAAAAGAATTTGTAAAATATTTTAATTTAAATATTTAACAATGATATTTTTATTGTTCGATCTATTTAGCTTATTTGCTTTAAATCATTGACAATTCAATTCGAAAAGAAACAGAGATTTATCTTTCTTATGATAATCAAATGTAGTCTTTAATGTAAAACTTGACTCAAATAATGATGTAGAAATAGGAAACTTTTTCAATTATCAAGATTTGTAATGATTCCTTATGGGTTGAATCTTTGGGAAGTTGGAAATGGGTCAGTATCTTATTGAGTCACTTGAAGAGTCAGAGTTAAACAGAATTTATTTATTCGTGTTATTTCTGTTAGTTATGCTATTTCTATATTTATATTTCTGGATATTTCTGTTAGATATTTTTTTTAGATATAGATTTATAGAAAAATGTTCCATTCATACAAAAAAAGCCGGGGTCTTGCTAAGATTTCTTCAGAAAAATCTTTATTTAGTAGATAAGAAAAAATAGAAATTAGTCTGTCTCTGTACCGACTGAACCAATGACTATTCATGATTCCATAATTGAATCAATTCCATACTGGTTCCAAATTAGAGGAATGCTATGGTAAAACTTCGTTTAAAACGATGTGGTAGAAAGCAACGTGCGACTTGAAGGACATGATCCGGTGTGGATTCTTATTCTTACATCCACCATTTTATATAGGAATGAAGATGCTCTTGGCTCGACGTCGTTTGTTCTATTCTACTAGAACCCCTCTTTTTTTATTGGGTTGTAAAAATAGTTCATGATGGAGCTCGAGTAGAAAGTATTGATTAATTTCTCAGGGGCAACGATCTAGGGTTAATACCAATCAATAAATTGGAACAACTTCGTAAGTATATCTTCGATATAGAAATAGAAAGGATCCGATTCGAGCAAATTTTCAATTCCAAAAAATTTGTTGGAACGGCTAAAATTTTTTTCGATCCACAGTGGATCGCGCGCGAATCAACCGTCGGTATGATTCTTTGATAGAACGAAATCACAAAAAGGGTATGTTGCTACCATTTTGAAAGGATTAAGAAGCACCGAAGTAATGTCTAAACCCAATGATTTAAAACAAAGATAAAGGATCCCAGAACAAGGAAACGCCACTTCAATTGTCTCAATAACCGGATTAAAGAATCCAAATAGATTTTAAACGAGACAAAAGGGGGGTTAAAGACCACTCAATAAAAAAATATCTGAATTCTTTAAGATATTTGATAATTATTCAACTTGAGTTATGAGTACAAATGATTTTTTATTTTTCAGGTAAATAAAAATGACTATGAGTTAAATTATAGGCTAATTTATTTTACGGATTCCTTTACTATTTATTAGAATTTTATCCATAGACAAAAAAACTTCGAATCATTTTTTCTCGAGCCGTACGAGGAGAAAACTTCCTATACGGTTCTAGGGGGGGGGGTTCTTTTTCATCTACATCTATCCCGATGAGCCGTCTATCGAATCGTTGCAATTGATGTTCGATCCCGAAGAGAAGGAAGAGATCTTCGGAAAGTGGGTTTTTATGATCCGATCAAGAATCAAACTTATTTAAATGTTCCCGCTATTCTCTATTTCCTTGAAAAAGGCGCTCAGCCTACAGGAACTGTTCAGGATATTTTAAAAAAGGCAGAGGTTTTTAAGGAACTTTGCCCTAATCAAACGAAATTCAATTAAGGAAATAAAAACTAAGGGTAGGATAGTGATTTCTATATAACTTTGGATATCTTTTCTATACTATGTTTTTTTTATTTCCTTCTTTTCTTGCTCTATTCATCTATTTATCATTGCTTTTTTAGAATCCCA